ATGCCTATTGTGTCGGCTTGACCTTTCATAAGTGGAGACAGAATAAAGCGTCCATAATAAAGACGCTTACTGTCTCTTCTTGATTCAACACACTTCCACTGTAGTGTCCGAGTAGATACTTTAACTTTCTCTCGAACCATAGTAATTTTATTTGATCAGATCATTGAATCATTTATTTCTCTTGAAACCCTTTCAGCCTTTTTTTAGCTCTATACACGTCTTTTTTTAGGGGGTCTACAACCATTATGTGGCATAGGGGTTACATCTCGTACGAAACTTAAAAGTATACCGCTTCTACGAATAGCTCGTAATGCTGCATCTCTTCCCAGTCCAGGGCCTTTTATCCTTACTTCAGCTCGTTGCATACCTTGATCCACTACCGCTCGAATAGCATTTCCTGCTGCGGTTTGAGCTGCAAAAGGTGTTCCTCTTCTTGTACCCCTGAATCCACAAGTACCCGCGGAGGACCAAGAAATCACCCGACCCCGTACATCTGTAACGGTCACAATGGTATTGTTGAAACTTGCTTGAACATGAATAACTCCCTTTGGTATTCTACGTACATTTTTACGCGAACCACTACGTTTATTTTTACGTGAACCAATTCTTAATATAGGTTTTGCCATATTTTTTCATTTCACAAGAAATATATGGATATATCCATTTCATGTCAAAACGGACCTTTTTTTTCCAGCTCCTTGGAAGTGCCTTTTCCCTTCCTTTATTTCCTTTAGTAAGATTATCCTTGTCTTTGTTTATGCCTCGGATTGGAACAAATTACTATAATTCGCCCCCTCCTGCGGATTAGCCGACACTTTTCACAAATTTTACGAACGGAAGCCCTTATTTTCATAGTTGTTATTCCTTAATTCTCTGAATATACTTATTGTTGGACGAAAAAAGGGTTTCTTTATATTTTTTTTTCTTTAATTTCAGTCGAGGTAAAAAATTCTAAACTTTTTTAGCAGGGGCGGTATTACACAACCCCCTTTTTTTCACAAATGGTAAGTTCCGGATATCCAATTTTTATATTTATATTAGAAGGATTACCATATATAACACAAAATTTCTCCGCCGATTCTTTTTAGTCGAGCTTCTCGGTCTGTCATTATACCTTGAGAAGTCGAAAGGATTACAATTCCTATTCCGCCTAAAATTCGTGGAATTCGTTGAGAGTTCGAATAGATTCGTAGACCCGGTCTACTTATTCTCTTTAAATTTAAAATTGTTTTATAGGATTCTTTCTTATTTCGTCTATGTCTTAGGGTTAAAATCAAAAAATATTGGTCGTTTTCGCTATGTTTCCTTACGTTTTCGATAAAACCCTCTCGTAAAAGTATTTTAACAATGCTTTCGGTGATGTTAGTCGATCCTATCCGAACTGTCCCTTTTCTATTCATGTCAGCATTTCGTATAGAGGTTATTATATCAGCAATAGTGTCTTTCCCCATGATCAGTTAAAATTCCTTATTGTTCTATAATTTTGATATAATCAACATGTTCTTTTTCTTTGATTTATATATAGATATAGACGAATTTTATATTAATATATGAATTAAATTATTACTATTTTCTTATTAAGGGTATATGCGTGATACACAATCTATTAATTCATTTTATTTCAATACCATCTTTTTAATCCTATTCTATACTAACTATCGATAGTTAGGTCTTATAATACCTCAGGAGCTAATGAAACTATTTTAGTAAAGTTTAATTGTCTCAATTCCCGCGGGATCGCCCCAAAAACGCGAGTTCCTTTTGGATTTCCTTCTTGATCAATGACAACTGCGGCATTGTCATCATATCGTATTATCGTCCCATTGTTACGTTTGAGTTCTTTACAAGTACGTACAATTACAGCTCTGATCACTTCTGATCTTTCTAGAGGAGTATTTGGTATTGCTTCCTTGATTACAGCAACAATAACGTCACCAATATGAGCATATCGGCGATTACTAGCTCCTATTATTCGAATACACATCAATTCTCGAGCCCCGCTGTTGTCTGCTACATTCAAATAGGTTTGTGGTTGAATCATATCATTTTTTTGTATCTCTTCTTTTAATGCAAAGGACGAAGTAAAAAAATATTGTTTGTCAAAAAAAGAAAACCTATAATCTTTTTATCCTTAAATGTTATTTAGCTTTTTCATTCTAAATTCCTATTCAGAAATAATGAATTGGGTTTTTATAGGCATTTTGGATGCCGCTATTGAAATCGCTTTTCTGGCTATATTTTCGGGTACACCCCCCATTTCATAAAGGATTTTACCTGGTTTAACCACAGCTACCCAATACTCTGGGGATCCTTTCCCAGAACCCATACGCGTTTCCGCGGGTCTTACTGTAACTGGTTTGTCTGGAAATATACGTACCCAAATTTTTCCACCACGTCGTACATTTCGTGTCATTGCTCGTCGCCCTGCTTCTATTTGCCTAGATGTGATCCAAGCGGGTTCAAGTGTTTGAAGAGCATATCTGCCAAAACAAATACGATTCCCACGAGAAGCTATTCCTTTTAGTCTTCCTCGATGTTGTTTACGAAATCTGGTTCTTTTTGGGTTATAGTTGATGGGTTTTTTCTAAATTCGAAATTCCATCTCTACTACAGAACTGAACGTGAGAGTTTCTTCTCATCCAGCTCCTCGCGAATAAAAGGACTAAAAAAGCTTGTATTAAGATATAGATGTAGTTAATGATTAATCTTATTAATCATGGGATTTTTTAAAATTTCATCTGATCTCTTCTAAATTTGTGTATGTCTTTTTCGAAATGGAATCCAAGATGAATTCTATTTCTATTTATTTTAAAATAACGTAATATCATCATCTCGAATGTAGTTTTTGTTAGAATATTCTAACAAAAACTTATTTTCTTTTATCTTTTTCGTATTTTATTACTTTTTTTTATTTGAAAAAAAAAACACAAATTTTTCGCCGGCGAATATTTACTCTTTCAATATCTATTTAAGTTTGATGTTTCTCCCGCGAGGTTTCAGAATCAAAATCAGAATAGATAATAAAGTTTCTGGTTTATTCCGCCATCCTGTCCAATGAATTACTAAGATTTGTTTTTCACTAGAATCCTCTATATTCATGGGTTCCGTCGTTCCCATCGCTTCTTGATTAATCATTAGGCCCGAATTCTACAATGGAGCTCTTACATGAAATTTTTAATTTCATTTTTGAATTTGTTTTTGAGTCAATTTTCTCAGTTTTTATTGTCTCAAGGCTCTTAATTTTTTGTTTTCGGAACAGATTTATCTAATTATTATTAATGAATCTGTATTGATGCTTTATTACATTGCTTTTCTTACCGTGACCTCATAGACTTTCCAAATTGGAATCAGATATCATTAATATTCAATTTTTTCTCTCTTTCTTTCATCCTTCCATTTATCCGCATACTTTTCGATTACCTTTCATAACTTATAATCATATTTCTTTATTCTTTTTTTTTGTAAACAAAATTCAGTTGCTACAATGATATGATCAGCCTATCATATCTTGACTGATTTTTTTGGATCCAGATAATGCGAAGCAATGAGTTGCTCTTATAGGTAAGTTCTTTTTTCTTTTTTTTTATCTTAATCTAATCGAATCCTAAACCAACGAGTCACACACTAAGCATAGCAATTATATCAAAGGAGTTTTGATGGAAATTTTTATTCAACCTTATAGAATTACTTCCTTTTTTCTTAAACATAAAAAAGAAGACTGCAATTTTGTTATTCTTCGTCTACGAATATCCAAATTTTTATTCCTAAGACCCCATAAATAGTTCGAACTGTATAGGAACAATAATCAATTTTAGCTTCAATTGTTTGTAAAGGAACTCTGCCTTCTCTGATCCATTCAACACGTGCAATTTCTTTTCCGTCGATACGTCCTGCAATTTGTACTTGAATTCCTTTTGTATTCGCCTGTTCGGTTAATTCAATAGCTTTTTTCATTGCTTTTCGAAAAGAAACGCGATTTTTTAATTGGCCAGCTATAAATTCTGCAAGAATATTAGGATGCCCATACGGATTGGAAATTCTGGTAATAGCAATGTTGAGTTTTCTATTGACACAATTTAGTTCTTTTTGAACATTCATCTGTAATTCTTCGACTCGTCGGGGTTTATCTTCAATTAATAATTTTGGAAATCCCATATAGATTATGATCTGAATGAGATCGATTCTTTTTTGAATTTCGATACGTGCAATTCCCTCCATACCAGAGGATATTCTTATATTTTTTTGGACATAATTTTTAATACAGTCTCGTATTTTTTTATCTTCTTCTAAACCTTCAGAATACTTTTTTGGTTGTGCAAACCAAAGAGAATGATGACTTTGGGTTGTACCAAGTCTGAAACCAAGTGGATTTATTTTTTGTCCCATAGGCCTCCACTACTATATGTATCATAACATGTTAGATTTATGTTTTCTTTGCTGCATCCAGGTTTTTTTAAATACATTAAATATTCTTCATATTGTTGATAGAAGGATATATCTTCCAATACGATAGTTATATGACAAGTGGATCTTTTTATTGGGTAACTCCGTCCTCGTGCCCGAGGTTTTAATTTTTTCACAGTATTTCCTTGGTTCACTTCAGCTTTACTAATGACTAAATTTGTTTCTTTGAAACCCTTATTGTGACTAGCATTTGCTGCTGCAGAATAAACCAATTTAAAAATGGGATAACATCCTCGATAAGGCATAAGTTCTAATATAATAAGTGCTTCTTCGTAGGAACGTCCACGGATTTGATCAATTACTCTCCGTGCTTTGTGGGCAGACATAGATATATATTGCCCTAAAGCATATACTTCCGTATATGATTTCTTCTTTTTCTTCTTTATCATAAGGTTTACCTCTCACTAAAAAAAAATATATATTCATTTTTTTTAATTCATTTAATTAACGACGAGATCTATTATCATTTTTCGCATGTCCTCGAAAATTTATAGTAGGTGAAAATTCTCCCAATTTATGTCCTACCATAAGATCTA